CAATCCAATTTTTATTCATAATTGGAAGTTCCTACGAGATAATAGAAATAGATCGGTGAACCTTGGAAAAAGGGGTCTTTCACTTTGATTTTACATTATCAATTATGAAAAAAAAAAAATAAATCAAACAAATGGAGAAAAGCCGGCTATCGGAATCGAACCGATGACCATCGCATTACAAATGCGATGCTCTAACCTCTGAGCTAAGCGGGCTCACATAACATAAATTGGACACGTATACTAATTTAGTAAACTGCGTAGATATTAACTGTTCATTCTTAGCTATTTCATAAGAAATATGATATATAGAAAAATTAAAATATAAAGAATAAGAATATAAAATTTCCAAACATATTGTATATCTGAATATTCTATTATATAACATACCTATTAATATAGCGATATTCAATTTAGATCTATTTCTAAAATAGATGTTTATCAATAATCAATATCTTAATTAGAATTAAGCTAGTAAGATTTTTTTTACGATTCTATTTTACTTTTTTTTTATTAAAATTTTTTTTTTATTAAAATATAAAAAAAAAGCTTTTTTTACAAGTAAATAATTTTGAATTTTAAGATAATTCTAAATTAACGGAATGATTAGTTATAGCCATTTTATTAGTTGTAGTTATGGCTATTAATTAACTAATTCAATTTAAAATTAATAATACTAAAATTTTCCTTTTCATTTTTTTTTAGTTATATTATAAAAGGTCTGCCCTAAGAAAAGGATAAGAATAAAAATGAAAGATAAAAGTGCAATCCAGATCATAATAAAAGATTTCTCCAGTTTCAGTCGGAAAGGTGAAAGCTAAGACGAAAAAAAAAAGAATCGACCCTTCAAGTATTTAAAATTGCACGATAAAAATGATAGAAATAGGGGTATATTAATAAATATATTATAGTATAATATATATGTTATGCGGTATATATTGAATTTCTGATATAGAAATGATAGAATCATTTCTGATTGGACCAAATAAGGTCCCCGATATAGATGAAAGAAAATAGACAAGAAATCAAATAGTATAAAACACTTTTCAATATAAGAACGGGTATCTAATGAATTCAACGATTCGAGCATAATATAAATGAAAGAAAAAAAGGAGGGGTCGGCATCATAATGTGATCCTAATCACAGCACAAAACAAAAAAGGGGATATGGCGAAATTGGTAGACGCTACGGACTTAATTGGATTGAGCCTTGGTATGGAAACCTACCAAGTGAAAACTTTCAAATTCAGAGAAACCCTGGAATTAAAAATGGGCAATCCTGAGCCAAATCCTGTTTTATGAAAACAAGCAAGGGTTTCATAAACTCATAAACCGAGAATAAAAGAGGATAGGTGCAGAGACTCAATGGAAGCTGTTCTAACAAATGGAGTTGACTGCATTGTGTTAGTAAAGGAATCCTTCCATCGAAACTTCAGAAAGTATGAAGGATAAACTTATAGACATACATATAGTACTGAAATACTATCTCAAAATGATTAATGACGACCCGAATCTGTATTTTTTTATATTTATATGAAAAATGAAAGAATTGTTGTGAATCGATTCAAAATTGAAAAAAGAATCGACTATTCATTGATCAAATCATTCACTCCATCATAGTCTGATAGATCTTTTTAAGAATTAATTAATCGGACGAGAATAAAGATAGAGTCCCATTATACATGTCAATACCGACAACAATGAAATTTATAGTAAGAGGAAAATCCGTCGACTTTAGAAATCGTGAGGGTTCAAGTCCCTCTATCCCCAAAACGACCTGGTTGACTCCCTAATTATTTACTTTATCATTTTGTTAGGGATTCAAAATTCGTTATGTTTCTCATTCATTCTCATTATACTCTTTCACAAACGTATCTGAGCGTAAATTTTTTTCTTATCACAAGCCTTGTGTATGATATATATGATACACGTACAAATGAACAGCGTTGAGCAAGGAATCCCCAATTCAAAATTTGAATAATTAACAATACATACCATTACTTGTACTGAAACTTAGAAAATAAATTTTGAAAGATCTAAGAAATCCTATCAGGGACTGTATAATACTTTGTAATACTTTTTTCATTTTTGTAATTGACATAGATCCAAGTCCTATATTAAAATAAAATTAGGATGATGCGTCGTGAATGGTCGGGATAGCTCAGCTGGTAGAGCAGAGGACTGAAAATCCTCGTGTCACCAGTTCAAATCTGGTTCCTGGCACATAAGGAATTTATATGAGTATATATTCTACAAATTAATTGATATGGGTCGACATACATATTTTATTTATTATATTGAAAAATAAATAGTATAGATCATGATACATATTTATCCATCTTAAGTGTCGGAGATATATCCCTTATATTTATCATATGTATGTAAAGTATACAAAAGAATTCCATTATTTTTCCTCTTGTTTTTTTATTTGTCCATACTGTTTCCCCTCTCGTTCAAAAAGAACGTTAATACTTCATACATATTCGAAAGGGTAAATTAGTTA